GTCATCATTCTCTTTGGTTTGCACAACCAAAAAAGTATTCGGAGGATCTACAAGAAGATCAAAAAATACGAAACTGTATCAAGAATTATGTACAAAAAAATATGAAAATAGCTTCTAGTGTCGAGGGAATTTCATGTATAGAAATTCAAAAAAGAATCGATTTGATTCAAGTCATAATCTATATGGGATTCCCAAAGTTATTAATAGAACCTAGAAGAATCGAAGAATTACAGATGACTGTACAAAAAGAACTTAATTGTGTGAACCGAAAACTCAACATTGCTATTACAAGAATTGAAAACCCTTATGGAAACCCCAATATTCTTGCGGAATTTATAGCCGGACAATTAAAAAATAGAGTTTCATTTCGCAAAGCAATAAAAAAAGCTATTGAATTAACTGAGCAGGCAGGTACAAAAGGAATTCAAGTACAAATTGCAGGGCGTATCGACGGAAAAGAAATTGCACGAGTCGAATGGATCAGAGAAGGAAGGGTTCCTCTACAAACCATTCGAGCTAAAATTGATTACTGTTCCTATACAGTTCGAACTATTTATGGGGTATTAGGCATCAAAATTTGGATATTTATAGAAGAGGAATAATAGGCCTTTACTTGACTTATCTTTAGTTCTATTCTATCCAGCCAGTAATAGAACTAAAAATGACAAATTCTTTCATTCTTTTTCTCTTAACTCAAAACAAAAATGAACAATTCTATAAGGTTGAATAAAAATTCGATTAATCATTTGATATAATTGCTATGCTTAGTGTGTGACTCGTTGGTTTTTTTAGGATTAGGATTCAAAAAAAAGTACCATCCCATAGTATGAACTAATAACTATTATAGAACTAATATAGAACTAATAACCAACCCATCGTTTCGCATTATCTGGATATAAAAAACCGGTCGAGATATGATATATTGGTCATATCAATGTAGCAACTGAAATCTTTTTTGCATAAACAAACAACAAAAAATAAAAACTAATCTGATTCTGAGTTGTAAAGAAAAAAAGTATGCGGATAAATGGAAGGATGAGAGAAAGAGAGAAAAAAAAATATCAATGATATATGATTCCAATATGTAAGGTCTATGATTCATCTCATAACGGGGAATGTAATAAAGCATTATTACTGATTGGTCTATAATTATACAATTATACAAATCTGTTCATAGAAAAAGAATCAAGAGCCCCGAGCCAATAAATACTGAGAGGATTGACTCAAGAACAAATAAAATTTCATTAGGGGCTCCGTTGTAGAAGTAAGACCTAACCATTAATCGAGAAGCGATGGGAACGATAGAACCTGTGAATACATAAGATTCTATTGAAAACGAATTTTAATGATTCATTGGGTAGGATGGCGGAACGAACCAAAAACCAATTCATTTATTCTGAAAGGTCATGTCATCGACTAATCCTACAACTGAATATTGAAAGAGTAAATATCCGCCCGCGAAAATTGTGATTTTATTGGATTTCTAAATTTTAGCCGATCCGGTATGATAATAAAAAGCAAAACAAAATAAAGATTCATTATAACCTTATAAAAAAATAACTTTATCTATACATCTATACTATTATCTCTAAATGTATCTCTAAATAAAAATTATCTATAAATCGAATCCATGTTTAGTTATATATCAAAACAAGATATACAAATTTCTAATAGATTAGATGAAATTTCAAAAAATCTCATGAGTCAATATATTATTAATTAAAATACATAGATATAAAATTAAAATACATAGATATAAATAGAAATACATAGATATTCTCTTTTAATCGTTTCAGGCGCGAGGAGCTGGATGAGAAGAAACTCTCATGTCCAGTTCTGTAGTAGAGATGGAATTGATAAACAACCATCAACTATAACCCCAAAAGAACCAGATTCCGTAAACACCATAGAGGAAGAATGAAAGGAATATCTTATCGAGGTAATCGTATTTGCTTCGGTAGATATGCTCTTCAAGCGCTTGAACCCGCTTGGATCACATCTCGACAAATAGAAGCAGGTCGACGAGCAATGACACGAAATGCCCGCCGCGGTGGAAAAATATGGGTACGTATATTTCCAGACAAACCAGTTACAGTAAGACCTACAGAAACCCGTATGGGTTCGGGGAAAGGATCTCCCGAATATTGGGTAGCTGTCGTTAAACCCGGTAGAATACTTTATGAAATGAGCGGAGTAGCAGAAAATATAGCCAGAAGGGCTATTTCAATAGCAGCATCAAAAATGCCTATACGAACTCAATTCATTATTTCGGTATAGGAATGTAGAACCAAAAGAAAAGGTTTTTTAGATGAAAAAAAAAAAAACAATTGCAGGTTTCCTTTTTTGTTTTGAACAAACAACATTTCTTTTTTTTTTACTTCGCCCTTTGTGTTGATTGAAAAAACAGATAAAAAATGATTCAACCCCAAAGCCATTTGAATGTAGCGGATAACAGCGGAGCCCGAGAATTAATGTGTATTCGAATCATAGGAGCTAGTAATCGACGATATGCTCATATTGGTGACGTTATTGTTGCTGTAATCAAGGAAGCAGTACCAAATACACCTCTAGAACGATCAGAAGTGATCAGAGCAGTAATTGTACGTACTTGTAAAGAACTCAAACGTGAGAACGGTATGATAATACGATATGATGACAACGCTGCGGTTGTTATTGATCAAGAAGGAAATCCAAAAGGAACTCGAATTTTTGGCGCGATCGCCCGAGAATTAAGACAGTTAAATTTCACTAAAATAGTTTCATTAGCACCCGAAGTATTATAAGAAGAGATCATAACATAATTAATATAGTTATAGTATTTAACTGAAATCGATTAAGATTATTTAGGAAATTGAGATTTATTATTAATTTATTAATTTATTATTAGTAGTAGATTGGTTGTGTCTCACGTATATGCCTTTAAGAATTCATAACTACAAAATAAAGAAAAAAAGAAAAAGAGCATGTTAATTATATCAAAATTCGAGTACAACAATAATCTGAGTTTATCATGAATAAAGACACTATTGCTGACATAATAACCTCTATACGAAATGCTGACATGAATAAAAAAAGAACAGTTCGAATACCATCTACTAACATTACTGAAAACATTGTTAAAATCCTTTTACGCGAAGGTTTTATTGAAAACATGCGGAAACATCAGGAAAACAACAAAGATTTTTTGGTTTTAACCCTACGACATAGAAGGAATAGGAAAGGACCATATAAAACTGTTTTAAATTTAAAACGGATCAGTCGACCCGGTCTACGAATATATTCAAACTATCAACGAATTCCTAGAATTTTAGGCGGAATAGGGATTGTAATTCTTTCTACTTCTCGGGGTATAATGACAGACAAAGAGGCTCGACTAGAAGGAATTGGTGGAGAAATTTTGTGTTATATATGGTAATCCTTCTGATATGCGAATTATATGCGGAACTTTCATATTTGTGAAAAAACAAAGAGAGAGAGCGGTTTTCTAATATCACCCCTCCCTTATTAGTTGATACCTCAAGGAGTTTGATCCAGAATGAAAGAAAAAAAGGATTCATGAAGGTTGAATCACTGAATGACTGCCCGATGGTATATTCTGAATTCGTTTAGATAATGAAAATCTTATTCTAGGTTATGTTTCAGGAACAATTATACGTAGTTTTTTTATACGTATACGACGAGGAAATCGATAAAAAAGTGAGGCAAGTCGTTATGATTAAACCAACGGACGTATAATTTATAGACTCCGAAAAAAGATTCCAATGATTAGACGGTTTTTTCAATTTCAACATTCATTTTGGGGGTATACAATTCGAAGTTCAAAATTTCAAGAAACTTATTTTCTTCCAATAAAGAGAGTTAGAATTAAGTTAAGGAATGATAAATATGAAAATAAGAGCCTCTGTGCGTAAAATTTGTGAAAAATGTCGACTGATCCGTAGGCGGGGACGAATTATAGTAATTTGTTCCAACCCGAGACATAAACAAAGACAAGGATAATTTTTCTAAAATAAAAAGGACTCTATAAATCTAAAGGAACCGTTGTACAAATACAGAAAAAAAAAAAGGATCTGTTTTGACATGAAATGGATATATCCATATATCTCTGACTTATATTTATGAGATGATAAAATATGGCAAAACCTATACCAAGAACCGGTTCACGTAAGAATAGACGTATTGGTTCACGTAAAAATGCGCGTAGAATACCAAAAGGAGTTATTCATGTTCAAGCAAGTTTCAACAATACTATTGTGACTATTACAGATGTAAGGGGGCGGGTAATTTCGTGGTCCTCCGCCGGTACTTGTGGATTCAAGGGTACAAGACGAGGGACGCCTTTTGCCGCTCAAACCGCAGCAGGAAATGCTATTCGGACAGTAGTGGATCAAGGTATGCAACGAGCAGAAGTCATGATAAAAGGCCCCGGTCTCGGAAGAGATGCGGCATTAAGAGCTATTCGTAGAAGTGGTATACTATTAAGTTTCATACGAGATGTAACCCCTATGCCACATAATGGCTGTAGACCCCCTAAAAAAAGACGTGTATAAAAATAAACATTGAAGATATTTCAAGAGAAATAAATAATTCAATGATCTTATCAAATAATATTACTATGGTTCATGAGAAAGTAACAGTATCTACTCAGACACTGCAGTGGAAGTGTGTTGAATCACGAGTAGACAGTAAGCGTCTTTATTATGGACGCTTTATTCTGGCTCCACTTATGAAAGGACAAGCCGATACAATAGGCATTGCGATGCGAAGAGCTTTGCTTGGAGAAATAGAAGGAACATCTATCACACGCGCAAAATTTGAAAAAATACCACATGAATATTCTACCATAGTGGGTATTCAAGAATCCGTACATGAAATTTTAATGAATTTGAAAGAAATTGTATTGAGAAGTAATCTTTATGGAATTCGTGATGCGTCTATTTGTGTCAAGGGTCCCCGATATGTAACTGCTCAAGACATCATCTTACCACCTTCGGTGGAAA